CTTTCTGGTTGTGACCACACATAAAAATGACATTGCCATAAATTGACAAGGTAATATTTCCACTTATTCATCAGAAGTGGCGTATCTTTTGAAACCAGAATAGATTTTCCTTGATATCTAACATAATGCATGAAAGGATCCTTGAAGACCCGTAAGATAGCCGAAAAATAATTAGCAAACACTTTGACAAGATGTTCGATTTTTCCATAGAAATATATTCGCTCAAAAAGGCCCCTATAAGAAGTTAATCGTATATGAGAAGATTGGTTACGTAGAAAAAGGAAAATGGATTCGTATTCACATACATGAGAATTATATAGGAACAAGACTAATCTTCGATTTCTTTTTGAAAAAAACGAAATCAATTTTTTTGAAGTACTAAGACTATTCCTATTACAATACTCGTGAAAAAAGAACCGTAATAAATGAAAGGAAGAGGCATCTTTCACCCAGGAGCGAAGGATTTGAACTAAAATTTCCAGATGGAGGGGATAGGGTATTAATACATCTGACACATAATTTAAATGTGGGAATTTATCCTCTAAAAAAGGAAATATTGAATGACTTGATCGTAAATTATAAGATTTTGCGATTTCTTCTTCCTCTAAAGAAGATACTTCGTAGGGAAAATGGAATTTCCACAATGACTGCAAACCCTTCTGATAGCATTTGAGAATACAAATTTTTGTTGTACCCCAAAAATGGATTTTTGTTATAATAATTAGTGAAAAAAAAAAATGATTCTGGTGATACATTCGAGTAATTAAATGTTTTACCATTAGTAAACTGGATTTTTTGTCATAACCATAATTTTCCAACAAAATGGATCCATTTAAAAAATGATCATGAGAAAATGCATAAATATACTCCCGAAAGATAAGTGGGTATAGGAAGTCACGTTGCCGAGATTTCTCAAGTTCTAAATATCCTTGAAATTCCTCCATTTAAAATTTGATTTGAACTGGGGATACTATAATGGATTTATTGGGTTATCAAATGATACATAGTGCGATACAGTCAAAACAAGGTATTACAGTAAAAAAAAAATAATAATAGATACCTCGTAAATAGGTAAGACTTATCAACGGACTCTCTATCCTCTCTTTTCTTTCTTTTGCCATCTAATGGGTTTATATTTTAGGATAAAAAAGATGGTTAGAAATCCTTTATTTTTTCAACCCAATCGCTCTTTTGATTTTGGAAAAAAGCTCTTTATCAATATACTGCTTCTTCTACACATTCCCCTCTACCCCATAATGTAGAGTAACTAATAGTTAGGACTTATAAAAAAATCGATAACTCACTCATGAGAAAAGTCCTTCCCGCATCAAGCACTAATATAGTTTTAACGTCTAATTAGATCGGGTAATCATTCGAATTAAGAACATAAGCCCGTTACTTTTTATTTCTCTATAATTGGAGCATAGGGCTCTATCCATTTATTCATTCGACCCGACTTGACTTTTTTTTTCCGCATCAAGAATTCAAACAAGGTTTGGCCCAATCTAGTAAGGTAAAAATATTACTAGAATTTTCCATTGATACGACATGCTGCTTTTTCCATTCATTCCTTTCAGGATCAGTCGCGGTCTTACAAACTCTACCGATAGTATGGACGAATCTGTTACTTCATACAAATGTGTAAAAGATGCTAGCCGCACTTAAAAGCCGAGTACTCTACCATTGAGTTAGCAACCCCAAAAATATAAAAAATTTTTCTGTGTAGATACAATCGGAATCAAAATAAAAAAATAAATTAAATTACACGACGTAATCAAAATATTCCAATAAAAAAAAAAAAACTTCTTATATCACACAAAAGTAACTTTTTGTATCACAGAAAATACAATGAGACCATCATGTGAGTGAAAAGCAAAGGTCATGAAACGGAGATAACTAGCTTCATTTATACACGATCGGATTATATTTGTTTGATACACTGTTGTCAATATGAATGTGAATAGTGAAAAACGACTACAATGGAGAAAACAAAAGAATTATAAATGAATAAAAAACAAATGGAAATAACAATTTGAATTGAATATATTTATTTATTTTATCTATATATATAATATATAGATAAAATAAATATATTTATATTTAAATTTTAAATAGATAAAGATAAAAAAATATAATAAGATAAAATATTCTAATAATAATAAATTATATTATATAATTATATAATAAATAAGAGAAAAGAATTAAAAAAACTACGGACTTGTATTGGATTGGCACTATAGAGATAATCAACATAGATAGAAATACTATAAAGATGTAGGCGAAAGAAGAAATTAAGGAAGAAGTAGAAAAAAATATAATTGATCTTTTTTCTATTCATCTTAGATCAATTTATATCAATAAAATAAAAATATATTTTTGTCGTTATCGAAGACGGAATTTTAGGGTAATAAGTGTAGTATGAATAGAACAAGAGAGGGGGGAAATAATAAAGAAAAGGTTATCCAAAGCTATATACAAGTTATCCACACCCTCTTTTTTTTATTTCATTAATGGAATTTCGGTTATTGATTAAGGTGAAGTTCCGTAAAAACCCCTGCCTTCTTTAAAATATCATGAACAGTTCCTGTAGGTTGAGCGCCCTTTTCAAGGAAATATAGAATAGCAGGAACATTTAAATAGGTTTGATTCTTTATCGGATCATAAAAACCCACTTTACGAAGATCTCTTCCTTCTCTTCGGGATCGAACATCAATTGCAATGATTCGATAAACGGCTCATTGGGATAGATGTAAATTAACAATACCCCCCCCCAGAACCGTATAAGAAGTTTTCTCCTCGTACGGCTCGAGAAAATTCAAAGTTATGTATAGAATTCTAATTAATGTCAAATAGATCCATAGATTATTAAATCAATTAGACTATGATTTAAATACTTTTTTCTTATTCTTTTGTTTATTTTTTATTCTTTTTTGAAAAAAAAAAAAAACTCATTCTTATCCCCATAACTCAAGTTGGATAACTCTCACTCAAAGGAAAACAACCCTTAAGCTTAAGCATTTCATTTATTGAGCGGTCTCTAACCCCTTTATTTTTGCCTGTCTCCTTTAGAATCTATTTTGATTCTTCATTCTGATCTAGTTTAGTTATTGAGACAATTAAAAAAGGTTTTTCCTTGTTCCGGGATCCTTTATCCTTGCCTTGAATCATTGGGTTTAGACATTACTTCGGTGATCTTTAATCGTTTCAAAATGGCAGCAACATACCATTTTTTTTGATTTCTTTTTATCAAAGAATCATATAAATAATGGATTCTCGCGTGATACACTTTTGATCAAATTTGACGTTTGAATTTGAAACTTGCTCGAATTGGATCCTTTCGATTTCTATACCGAACATATACTTACGAAGTTGTTTCAACTTATTGATTGAGACTAACCCTAGATCTCTGCCCTTGATAAATGAATCAATACTTTCTACTCGAGCTCCATCATGTACTATTTACATCAAAACCCTCAAAAAATGAGAGCTCTAGTGGAACAGAACAAACGATGTCGAGTCAAGAGCATCTTCATTCCTATATAATATAAAATGGTGGGTGTAAGAATCCACAGTAGATCATGTCCTTCAAGTCGCACGTTGCTTTCTACCACATCGTTTTAAACGAAGTTTTACCATAACCTCTAATTTCTTGGAACTGGTATGTAATTGATTCATTTATGGAATCATGTATAGTCATTGGTTTAGTTGGTCCATAGTAATCTATACTCTTATGACATGGGTAGTTTTTGAAAAAATCTTAGCAATAATTCAATTTATTTAAACCCATATTTTATTGTATATTTTTATTGTATATATTGGATCAATAACATTTTTTTTGTATGAGTGCAATATTGATTTCTCTATATATAGAGAGAGATTTTTTTTTTATTTCTATAAATTAAGAAATAATTAAGAATCTCCATTTTTCAATTTCTTCATAGAATGGATTCACGAGTTTCACACTTCTTCGAGTACCAAGGACTCATAAGAAATCATTAAAAAGATTTAATTGATTGAAAATTTCCTACCTCAATATTATTATTTGAATAAAGTTTTGTAATAAAAAAGGATTTATTACATTTTATTATCATAAATAAATGCATATTCGGATTAACCCATCAATGATTTGAAACAAATAGATAGATCAAAAACAAAATCTCTTGTTTTTTCGTGGAGTATTGGATAAAAAAAGACTGATGTCAGGGAAAATTCGGGTTGTTATTCTTTTTGATAAAATAAAAAATCGAAAGATTAGGGAATTCCCGTATCTATCAGATAGACTAACCTACTGTCCTTGAAAATAATTATAGATATTTTATTTGAAATAATGAAATATTTCAAATAAAAATTTTTTAAATTTAGGGATCAAAAATAAAAATCTTTTTCACAAAAATCGAAATAAAACGATAAAAATACATAATACCAATACATACATATCAGCATTTTCTGCCTAGTTTATTTAACTTAAGAGACTCAATAATCTTTCCCTAAAATAAAGTGAAAAAGATGTATGAATAACCTCTGTCTGAATTGTTACTTGGATTTACAATTATTCATTACAGACAAACACAAAATACGAAAAAATGAGGTGAAAAGAAATACATAATATTTACATATGTAACTTGATTCTTTGTTAATCAGATTCGGACAGACATTAAAATTGATATCTTCCATTATGGATTAACTCCTATCTACCCCCCCAATTATATAGAGTAGATGCATCATAAATCAAAAAAGGATCCTACAGGGGACTGGACTAGTTTCGGAGGTGCTGGACTATCTTGTATAAGTCCAAAGTCAAACAGATCTAGATTAAGCGATTGTTCCTACCTATTTTTTAGATTTGACTCTAAATTTGAGTACCCTAAATCGGTCTTAAGAGACTTAAGACCATTGATTGAATTCCATTAGTGACAAAAACACAAGACCTTCGTGTTTATAATTCATAAATCCACAGAAAAAAAAAAATAATAGGGTTTCACACACCATTTAAGGGATAGAGAATAAGAGAGGCTTTCGCATTTCGATTTTAAATGCATCATTATAAGAAAATAAGAAAGAACAATCACATTCTATCTATATCTAATACTAGACTCTTAAGCATAAGGTTGTTTAAAAGGGCAATCTTTAGTCTGATATGATATAGAATATTTTTCTATATATCCTATAATATACTATGATATATATAATACGCATACTCTGGGACGGAAGGATTCGAACCTCCGAATAGCGGGACCAAAACCCGTTGCCTTACCACTTGGCCACGCCCCATTTATATTCAAAACTAATAAACACTAATATTGTTAGTGGTTGGTCGTCAATTCCAGTACAAATATTTATAGAAAAAATTAGATTGTTGCTAGGATTTTGATACGTTTATAGATCAAATTAAACTGAATTTATTGATCATTACATATAATTCCATTAAGATATTGTATGAAAGTAGAATTTCTTCTATTCTCTTTTTATTTGAGAATTGAAGGATTTTTGATTGGCTGAGTTCAAATCAAAGAAAGGTTTTTTGGCCTACTTTATGTTATTAATTTTTCCCTTATCCCTTATATCATATCAATAATAAGGGATTAATAACTCAATCAAATCAAAAGAAATACAATTATCTTCAAGAACAAAGAAAAAAAAAATTGTTATGCTTAATATCTTAAGTTTCATCGGTATCTGTCTTAATTCTTTCCTTTATTCAAGTAGTTTTTTCTTCGCCAAATTGCCTGAGGCCTACGCTTTTTTGAATCCAATAGTAGATGTTATGCCAGTAATACCTCTATTCTTTTTTCTATTAGCTTTTGTTTGGCAAGCTGCCGTAAGCTTTCGATGAGATTTTTAATACTGTCCGAGACAAATTCATGATTTACTAGAAAAAAAAGATTCTAACTAGTTATAAGATCAGATAAGTCGTACATACAGTCTGAACCTTTGAGTTGAGTCCAATATTGAAATTCTTCTATAGCTGTGATAAATCTGGATCACTCTCATTTTCTTATTCTTACTTTTTTCCATTGAACGACCCTGTTAGAGTCCCCCACACTATATAATTGTGGGTATGAAATCCAATTTTTAGTAATGAACGACTCAACTCTTAATTTCTGAAAATTTTTTCCTATTTCTAGAAATAACTTCACTGCATTTCTTGGTGTCAAAATAGGTTAAAATAGAGAATCTATTCTCTTTTTTTTTTTTTTTTTTTAAATGATCTTGGAGATTGTGTAATGCTTACTCTCAAACTATTTGTTTATACAGTAGTAATATTCTTTGTTTCTCTCTTCATTTTCGGATTCCTATCTAATGACCCGGGACGTAATCCGGGACGTGAAGAATAAAAAAAAATAAGATTTTTTTCCTTGCTTGATTTTGAAATGTTCTTAAAATTTTATCTATTCCACATCTTTCCTCAACTATAAAAAAATACCAAGTAATTGACAGAAACGGAAAGAGAGGGATTCGAACCCTCGGTACAAAAAACTCGTACAACGGATTAGCAATCCGACGCTTTAGTCCACTCAGCCATCTCTCCCCAAATTGAAAAAGGATAATTACTATGATACATTGTATAAAAATAGAAAATGAAGGCTTGAAAAAAGCCCTTCTTTATCTCTCTTTATTATCTTTATCTACCCTTATTATATAGATATATATTATATATCTATAAAATAGATAAAAACTTTTATCAGCAATTCCATTTAGATAAATTAGATAAAGTGAGGGCTCAAAAGAAGAGATATCTCCAATCCTAATATATAAATAATACCAATATATTAAAGATTACTAAAAATATATATTTATAAATAAATAAAAATAAAGTACCTCTTTTATTTTATTTCATCCGAAAAGTCCTTTTCTTTTTATTTCCACGGCCTGGCCTGGTCAGTACCTAGCCGGGCTTTTTTTGTTCCAATGAATCGTAGATGAAATTATTTATTTGATTTGAAAACACAAAATGTTTTTGAAACAAAAAAAATCGAAACAACAAGAATCAGAATCATAAGAAGGATTATTATTTCGATTCCTATGATACAGAAAAAGATGATATAGAATCAAGGTGCCATTCCTTATTATTATTCTTTATTACTTTACTGGAATAAAAAAACTTGTTATTTAGTTAATTAAAATGAGTCCTCTTTTCCTAATCTCATTAGTCGCCCTGACGAAAATACGTCAACGCTCGAATTTTCATGATTCTTTTCTGATCCGATCTTTTTATTACTTATTACTACGACCTATTTTAGTCTTCGACAAAAGGTCAATTTATATACAATAATTGCATTGTAGCGGATATAGTTTAGTGGTAAAAGTGCGATTCGTTCTATTAATCCCTTAATAGTTAAGGGATCCCTCGGTTTTATTAATATTCCGATCAAAAACTTTATTTCTTAAAAGGATTTAATCCTTTACCTCTCGATGAAAAATTCGAGGAAAAATATAAATTCTCGTGATTTGTATCCAAAAATAAGTTCGAAATTGAAAAAATTGGATCATGAAATTACG